TTATGTCTCGGGTTGGAACAAATTACTCTAATGCGTCCCCGCCTACGGGTTAGGCGACATTTTTGACAAATTTTACGAACAGAAGCTCTTTTTTTCATATTTGTCATTCCTTAATCTTAATTTTCTTAATTTTGAATCTACTTCTTGTTCTTGTTGTTCTTGGAAGAAAATAAGTTTCTTGAAATTTTTCATCTCGAATCGTATTGAATAAAAACCACCTAATCCTTGGAATCATCCTCCGAATCCTTGGGCTTGGGGATGTCCGAATCCTTGGGCTTGGGGATGTCCGAATCCTTGGGCTTGGGGATGTCCGAATCCTTGGGCTTGGGGATGGGGGGGAGTCGAAAAATTATACGTCCTTTGGTTGAATCATAACGGCTTATTTCAATTTGGACTCTATCTCCTGGCAGTATCCGTATAAAATTACGTCGGATCTTTCCTGAAATATAACCTAGAACCCGATCCCCATTATCTAACTGAACCCGGAACATACCACTGGGATACGATTCTTTGACTAAACCCTCAACAACCCATTTTGCTTCTTTTTCTTTTTCATTCATTTTAGGTTAAACCTCCTTAAACTATTAACTAATGGAGTAGGAACGATATTAGACAACTCATCCCTTTTCCTTTTTTTTAGAAAAAGGATGAAGTTTCTCTTGAAACTTCCAATTTCCAAAGGTCTGAATATTACCATATACAACACAAAATTTCCCCTCCGATTCCGCGGAGTCGAGCCTCTCGGTCTGTCATTATACCTCGAGAAGTAGAAAGAATTACAATCCCCATCCCACCGAAAATTCTAGGAATTCGTTGAGAGTTAGAATAGATTCGTAGACCGGGTCGACTGATACGTTTTAATTTAAAACTGAACAAATTTTTATGGGGTCTTTTCCTATTCCACCGCAGGTTTAAAACCAAAAAAGATTTGTTTTTTTCTCGATGTTTTCTAACGTTTTCAATAAAACCTTCTCGAAAAAGTATTTTAACAATATTTTCGGTAATATTAGTAGATGCGATGCGAACCACTCCTTTTCTATCCATATAAGCATTTCGTATAGAGGTTAGTATCTCAGCAATGGTATCCCTACACATGGTGAACTAAAATTATGGGTGTCCCAAAATTCGATATAATTAACATGTTTTTCTTTTTTTTTTTACTATTGTTTTATTTTTTTATGAATATGAATTATTAAAGGTATATGCGTGAGATACAATCTACTAATTAATCTAGTTCTGAATCTATTTCTTTCGAATTTCTTTCAAATATCCCACTATATATCAGTGATTTCATTTTATAATACCTCGGGAGCTAATGAAAGTATTTTAGTAAAACCGAATTGTCTCAATTCCTCGGGGATCGCACCAAAAATTCGGCTTCCTTTTGGATTTCCTTTTTGATCAATCACAATTGCAGCATTGTCATCATATCGTATTATCATCCCGCAGTCACGTTTAAGTTCTTTACAGGTACGAACAATTACAGCTCTGACTACTTCTGATTTTTCTAGGGACATATGGGGTACTGCTTCTTTAATCACAGCAACAATAACGTCACCAATATGAGCATATCGACGATTGCCAGCTCCTATGATTCGAATACACATCAATTTTCGAGCCCCGCTGTTATCTGCTACATTTAAATGGGTCTGAGGTTGAATCATATCAATTTTTCGTCTATTCTTCCAATGCAAAGGATGAAGAAAAAAAGGAATATTGTTTGTCAAAAAAAAGAAACTTTCATCCCCAAGACTCATTTCTCTTGGTTCTACATTTTTATCCCGAAATAATGAATTGAGTTCGTATAGGCATTTTGGATGCTGCTATAGAAATAGCCCTTCTAGCTATATTTTTAGTTACTCCACCCATTTCATATAGTATTCGACCTGGTTTAACAACAGCTACCCAATATTTAGGGTCTCCCTTCCCCGCACCCATACGTGCTTCGGTAGATCTTGCTGTAACCGGTTTGTCTGGAAATATACGGACCCAGATTTTTCCACCACGGCGTGCATTTCGTGTCATTGCTCGTCGACCTGCTTCGATTTGTCTAGATGTGATCCAAGCAGGTTCAAGTGCCTGAAGAGCATATGTACCGAAACAAATATGATTACCTCGATAAGATATTCCCTTCATTCTTCCTCTATGTTGTTTACGGAATCTAGTTCTTTTGGGGTTATAGTTGATGCTTGTTTCACAATTCCATCTCTACTACAGAACCGGACGTGAGAGTTTCTTCTCATCCAGCTCCTCACGAATAAAATAAAAGGATTAAAAACATTGAATTGAAATTATTAACATTTTCTAAAAAATAGTTTTTTTTAGAACGTTCTAAAAAATCTTTAGTTTGTTTTGTTCTTTATCCAAGTTTAGCAACTAAAAAAAATAGAAAAAAGTTTTCGCGGGCGAATATTTACTCTTTCAATCTCTATTTCATTTGTAGGGCTCGTTTGTGACTTCTCCCAATAGATGAATTGATCTCCGGTTCAGTTCGCCATCC